ATTCTAGTACAATGGCAGAATCGTGGATAGGGAACTATACCAGCGACCTACCTGATTTATTGTAGAAATTTCCGGATCGATAATTGGACCATGCAAAAGAGAAATATTTTTGAGGGGGTAAAGGAACAGATGACTCGATTCATTTCCGTATTGATCATGATCTATGTAATAACTCGGACATCTATTTCAAATGCATATCCCATTTTTGCGCAGCAAGGTTATGAAAATCCACGAGAAGCGACTGGGCGTATTGTGTGCGCCAATTGCCATTTAGCCAATAAACCCGTGGATATTGAGGTTCCACAAGCTGTGCTTCCTGATACTGTATTTGAAGCAGTTGTTAGAATTCCTTACGATGTGCAACTGAAACAAGTTCTTGCTAATGGTAAAAAAGGGGCCTTGAATGTAGGGGCCGTGCTTATTTTACCCGAGGGATTTGAATTAGCCCCTCCTGATCGTATTTCTCCTGAGATGAAAGAAAAGATAGGTAATCTGTCTTTTCAGATTTATCGACCCACTAAAAGAAATATTCTTGTGATAGGTCCTGTTCCCGGTCAGAAATATAGTGAAATCGTCTTTCCCATTCTTTCCCCGGACCCTGCCGCTAAGAAAGACGTTCACTTCTTAAAGTATCCCGTATATGTAGGCGGGAACCGGGGAAGAGGTCAGATTTATCCCGACGGGAGCAAGAGCAACAATACAGTCTATAATTCTACAGCAGCAGGTATAGTAAACAGAATAGTACGTAAAGAAAAAGGAGGGTATGAAATAACCATATCTGATACGTCGGACGGACATCAGGTGGTTGATATTATACCTCCAGGGCCAGAACTTCTTGTTTCAGAGGGCGAATCTATCAAGCTTGATCAACCATTAACGAGTAATCCCAATGTGGGTGGGTTTGGTCAGGGAGATGCAGAAATAGTACTTCAAGATCCATTACGCGTCCAAGTTTTGTTGTTCTTCTTAGCATCTGTTATTCTGGCACAAATCTTTTTGGTTCTAAAAAAGAAACAATTTGAGAAGGTTCAATTGTCCGAAATGAATTTCTAGATCCGCGGATTCATCAAGTTGGTAATGGTGAAAAGAAGGGGCCGAATTGTTGTGATCAATGCAATTATGTTATGTGTGATCCAAAAATCGTGGAAAATGTTTTGCTTTTTTTGCTTATTTTGTTTATACGATTTTCTTTTATGCGAGATGTAAGAAATTGCTCGTATCCTATTCCTATTCCTAGTAATAGTATGTATTTTGGTAATAGTATGTATTATATTGCGAAGAAGACTGCTCAACCCCCCAATTTTCAATCCAAATCGGAGCGCTGTGGCCGTGTCGGGTCTCCTATTGCCAGACTATAAATGCCATGTAATACATCAATAGTTTTTTCTACCTCCTAGAAGCGAATCATTTGTTCCTTTCATTTATCCCTTGCCGTGTATTCGCCCCTACTTAATGCCTACTATTATCTATTAGGATCTATTAGAATGGATCTATTAGAATAGAATTCGCTTCTGGGAGGTATTACTTGTCTTGCTAATCTTCGACACAAGATTAGGTTGGAAAATTCCTTTTTTGTGTCGAAACAATAAGAATTCTTGATCCTGTTCGTCAAAGATTACTATTTTTTTTGATTCTCTAGTTCTATCGGAGACCCCTGTTTCGATTCAAAAGAAGTAGTGGATAAAGAAAAAAGGGTGGGAGTCACTTACTGAGAAAATAGAACTTCTTCAATGAACTTATAAAAAAAATGAAAAAATCAAAAAGAAAATTTCAAGAAAAAAACGTTTAATGCTCCGAGTGAAAAGATGAAATCTTGGATTTTTGCGCATATCCAAATCCTTATTTTATTGATTATCTCATCCCAGTTCCATTTTTTTTTTTTTCTTTTTAGAGAGTAAAGAGGGTAAAGTAAGATTAGTATATATAATTTGTAGGATGTCTCGTCTATAAAAATACATATTGTGCAGTCCAGAAAATCAAAGGATTCCATTCTTAAACCTTAAAAACAAAAATATCATCAGAAACAAAGGGATGGAATGTTTGAAATATCGGAGCAAAGGATCTGTTTTGTCATTTCTACGAATAGAATATGTTGGCTGGACGAATTTCCAACTTCTTTTATGTTATGGAATGGGTCAAACAAAGTCTCGCCCGAAGAGTAAGAACTCAACAGACCTGCCCCCCTTGTCTGATTCGATCGAGGGGGCAGGTCTGTTGAGTTCTTACTCTTTCATGTTGACAATCCGGCGCATCCCATTACTATAGGGATGAGCCCAATCCGGAATATGAACCGTAAAAGAAAATACCTATTGAACCAATCACAGGAATACCGGTTACAGTACCTATCAGCCAAAGAGGAATCCTTCCAGTAGTATCGGCCATTTACCCCACTTTCCTCCACATTTCATTAAGTGGTCGTGCTAGAGACATAAACAGTCATGGGTAATATGAGGATAATATCATTCCGAACAGGATAAGAGAATTCCTACTATTCTCTTTC